AAAATGTCCCGAATAAACCCAACGAGTAACTAATAATCCTGTTATACAGGAAAAAGTCATTATCATCCCCTTTTCGGATGAATCATATAGTTTTACGATTTCATCGACTAAAAAAGTTATGAAATGAATTGTAATTACAATTGAAACAATCGAAAAAGAAATATGAGTTAATATATGCTCTAAAGTTGAAAATATCATAATTTTTTTTTAAGGAGTCCCATAATTATAAAAAGGAAATCGGAAATTGAATTCATTATAGGATCTATTTACTTTTTTTAGGAGATGACATGCCGCCACTCGGACTCGAACCGAGATGCTCTAGCACTGCTTCCTAAGAGCAGCGTGTCTACCAATTTCACCATAGCGGCTTGTCTTGAATTCATAATACCCTATGAATAAGCAATCGTCTAGATTTAAGAATTAAATTGTTGCAATATTTTTTAGGAAAGATTCAAATTGATGAATAAAAATTCGTTCAAATAGGTATTTGAAGGTTCATTATTTGAATTTAGGCTCTTAGTTTTAGTGTGTATTTTAGACTCTCCTCGACTTGAACTCTTGGAAAACTAGATAGTCCAACTATGAATTAAGGGATAGAACCCCCCCCCCCAAAAAAAAACATTTTTGTTTTGTTTTAATGAACTGTTTTTGATTTATTTGATTTCAAACATCGAAACCAAAAAATCCATTTTATCAATGAACAAAAAAATTTTGGATCAGTAAAAATTGACACATATTTATCCAAAAAAATTTGTTAAGTGTTTTTGATTGGATTGATGGCAATAAATATATGGGAATCTATATAGGAATTCATAGAAAATCCAAAAAGAAGAAAGTTGCACAAAAAGGTTTAGAATTTTAATCAATTAGTTTCAATGATTTTGATTTTTTACTCGCCTTTCTATAGAGAAAACGTGGATCTAGAGAAAAAAGAAAACCTTATATTCTTATATTATTGCTTATATTATTGTAAGAAACAGGCTGATGGGGAAAATAATACTCCCCACCTTGGAAATGAGAAAATATACTAAAAAGACAATTACGTATCTTATGTTTTTTTGTCAAAAAAAAAAAGGATTCTTTTTTTTTTTTTAATTCAGTACGGTAAAGAGAAAAATCCTTATTCTAATTCTAAGAGCGAAACGAATTCCATTTCCTATTGATTAACTCAACAGGGAATGGAAGGCGGGAATTTTATTTTCGAAACGAAATGAGTCAATTTTTGAGTCAAACCGATTCAGATTATTGTAACATGTTATGTTTTATTACTTATTTTATTTGTTTGTTGCACAAAAAAACTTTTGGAATTCCCGGTAGAAATAGATTTCCCTAAGGAAAACGCTTTTAACGCTGCCCAATACCCCTTCTTTTTCCAAAAATTTTTACGAATACGCTTTTTTGATGCAGAAGTACGTTTTTTTGGAACTGCCATTTAAATAAAAATTAAGAGATTACTCATTGGTATAGCTGGATGTGAAAGACATCTATTGTTCAAAAGAAATTTGCGCTTTGCCAATTCATTATGTATTTCTTTTCTAGATAATATTTTTTATTCTAAAATCAAAAAGAATACATAAGATGCGTGAAAGATATGGGAAAATAGCATAAACTATTTTTATTACTAAAAAAAAAAGAATATTCTTTTTTTTTTTAGTAACTTGTCAAATTCGCGAAAAATATGCCTAATTTAACTTGAATTTGAAAGTTCGAAGGAAACTAGTAATTAATCTGCTTTTTTCATATGATTTGACCAATTGTAACTTCTTGATTTGAATATTTGAAGTATTTAGCAGAAACTTCTAAAGAATAAGTATAAAAAGAAATAAAAATTCAAAAATTCTATTTCTATTTAAGTTATTAAGTTAGTGCATATCTTTATTTTTTTATTGACTCCTTTCAAAAAGAGGTAAGATCCGGTGAATCGGAAACAATTAATATTAATTAAGAATTAAAAAACTTTTTTTATGGAACAGACATATCAATATGCGTGGATCATACCTTTCCTTCCACTTCCAGTTCCTATGTTAATAGGAGTGGGACTTCTTCTTTTTCCGACAGCAACAAAAAATCTCCGTCGTATGTGGGCTTTTTCGAGTATTTTATTGTTAAGTATAGTCATGATTTTTTCAACTAATCTGTCTATTCAGCAAATAAAAAGTAGTTCTATCTATCAATATGTATGGTCTTGGACTCTCGATAATGATTTTTCTTTAGAATTCGGCTACTTGATCGATCCACTTACTTCTATTATGTCAATGTTAATCACTACTGTTGGAATTATGGTTCTTATTTATAGTGATAATTATATGGCTCACGATCAAGGATACTTGAGATTTTTTGCTTATATGAGTTTTTTCAGTACTTCGATGTTGGGATTAGTTACTAGTTCTAATTTGATACAAATTTATATTTTTTGGGAATTGGTTGGAATGTGTTCCTATCTATTAATAGGGTTTTGGTTCACACGAACTCCTGCAGCAAATGCTTGTCAAAAAGCGTT